TATAAATGGTGGTTCGGTTCATATTTTATTTTTTTGAATCCTATCGTTTTATTAAAGTAATTGGTAATTGTTTGTTCATAGAACAAATATGCTGATACTATTTCATTTTAAACTTCTAAACTGAAGTTATTATTACTATTCTAAATATTAATTATTAGAAATGGAAATTCTTATTACTATCCCTATCTATTTAATTCTTTACTTTTTCATTGGCTAATTGGAATTAATATATTAGAATTCTATTTCATATTTTTTATTATTCTTTTTTTTTTTTTTTTAGTGTCCGTCTATAATGACTGATTAATCAAGAACTTTCAATTGGAACTCAACGAATTCTTTCAATTAGTTTTTCTTACCGTCATATCTGGATTGAGACTTAGGTAAATGTTTTATTCATATATGTAGTAAAAGAACATATCTAATTTAGCTCTTTCATGCCTATTCTAACTAGTTATTTTGGTTTTTTACTGGCTGCTTCAACTATAACCCCAGCTATATTTATTGGTTTGAACAAGATACGACTTATTTGAAATAAATGAAATTCAATAAACAATTTCAAAAAATAAAAATCAAAGCCTCTCATAATATTTCATTTCAGGTATTCTATGGTTTCTTCCCACGTCAATTACCAATTCATGGTCATTGAGATTCATGGATAATTCAGATTAATATTTAGGGATAGATCTTACCTCTCTTTTTATTCCCTAAAGCAAATCGAAATGATTGAAGTTTTTCTATTTGGAATCGTCTTAGGTCTAATTCCTATTACTTTAACAGGATTATTTGTAACTGCATATTTACAATACAGGCGCGGTGATCAGTTGGACCTTTGATTAAGTAACATCTCTTTTTTTGATTGACCTCCTCTTTGTAGGAGGTCAAATTTAAGTTGCAATTCTACTTTGTTTTGTTAAGTTATTTCATTGTAATTCGACATAACATAAACGGAATCACGCTCTGTAGGATTTGAACCTACGACATCGGGTTTTGGAGACCCGCGTTCTACCGAACTGAACTAAGAGCGCTTTCTTATATCCTATAAAAGTAGATACGATTGTAAAGAAAAGGATTTTTTTAACCCCGAGGGTTTTGTGTGCATATAGTATGCAAAAATGAAAAATTATGTCCAAAATTTCCCGATCTTATTCAATGAATACCTCCTAACTGTCCATAGGAGAAAGAATAGGTAGGGATGACAGGATTTGAACCTGTGACATTTTGTACCCAAAACAAACGCGCTACCAAGCTGCGCTACATCCCTTTTAAAGATTGTTGTACAGTGTCTCCATTGTATAAAATCCATGTCTTTTTTTCCACATCCTTCTTTTTTGCTCTACCATCTCTATATAGATAGGTAGAGAATTTTTTTGTCATTTTTTTTTAGAGGGCGACAAAATGGAATCTGCTGGATCATTGTACATATATATGCATTTTAGTTAGTAATTCTTAATTATAATTTCATTTCAAGCAAAAACAAATAATCTTGAACTAAAATTCAAATATCGGGTTATCTATGATCTATGTATTAGAGACTATATATGTATTACAATACACAATATAAATAAAATACACAATATAAATAAAGAATTGAAATAAAAAAAAAAAATAAAAATAAAAGACGAAGGAGGATTTTCAATGCGAGATATAAAAACATATCTCTCAACGGCACCTGTGCTAACCACTCTATGGTTTGGGTCTTTAGCAGGTCTATTGATAGAAATTAATCGTTTATTTCCAGATGCCTTGTCATTCCCCTTTTTTTCATCTTGATTGAATTCTTTTATTGATCTGTGAAAAAATGAAGAAGATTTGAGATACAATTCTACGTAACATGGCTCCAATTTCGCCTCCTTTTTCTTTTCTATTCTCAAAAAAGAAATAGAAAGAGTGTATCGAACCTCAGTCAAAATACAGTGAATCTACGATGGAATTTTTGGTAAAATAAATGGAAATGTGGATCCAGTCTAGGGGCGGTTCCACGAAATTCTGACATAGAAAGAAGAAGAAGATACTGAGATTAGGATAGGAAGAATTCCTAGTTAGAAAAAATTGTATTAATTAATTATTATGATATTTGATATTCGTAATATTATTCTATTAATGAATATGACTCTTTTTCTTTATAGTTATATTAATTAATAGTAATTCTTTTTTAGATTATAGTACTTAGAAGTCATTCGAATTATTAGAATTATAAAAAGAAAATATTTACAAATTCCATTTCTAGTTAATAACTTTTATTAATATAGTTAATATAGTATTAATATAGAATATAGATTCTTTTTTCTTTTCTTTGGTTCGGATCAAAAAGAAAATGAAGAGACTTCTAAAGTGAAGTCGATCCAAAATGAAAAGGAGGTTCATGGCCAAGGGTAAAGATATTAGAATTATAGTTATTTTGGAATGTACCTGTTGTGTTCGAAAGGGTGTCAATAAAAAATCGCCGGGCATTTCTAGATATATTACTCAAAAGAATCGACACAATACACCCAATAAACTAGAATTTAGAAAATTTTGTCGCTATTGTCAAAAGTATACAATTCATGGGGAAATAAAGAAATAGATGTAACGGAATGCTTGTGTTATTTTTACAAGTAGTGGGAAGACTAAGAACTTTACATCTTAACATATATAATACAAACCAAATCCTATTTTTGTAGAATCTTAATTAAATGAATAAAAAAAAGTATTCTATTTTATAGATTATTTTCTATAGATATATAGAAGGAATAAAAAAACCATGGATAAATCCAAACAACCTTTTCGTAAATCCAAGCGATCTTTTCGTAGACGTTTACCCCCAATCGGATCGGGGGATCGAATCGATTATAGAAACATGAGTTTAATTAGTCGATTTCTTAGTGAACAAGGAAAAATATTATCTAGACGGACAAATAGGTTAACTTTGAAACAACAACGATTAATTACTATTGCTATAAAACAAGCTCGTATTTTATCTTTGTTACCTTTTCGTAATAATGAGAAACAATTGGAGAGAGTGGAGTCGATCCCTAGAACTACTGGTCCTAGAACCAAAAATAAATAGATAGACTCTTCAAAAGTCCAAAAAATTATAAAAAAGTAAAAATGGGGAAGAAATCTTTTTTTCTTGAAAGATGTTCGTTTATTCCTACTACTCAAATCTTCATTTCTTTTTCTTCTATCTTCCCGGAGTCCATTCTCCGGGAAATCCTGTTTCAATCATTCTTATTTCCTGTATAATAATTAAGATTCTTTTATTCCTTTATTTGATTTGTATTCTTTTTTTTTTTATTTTTGATTAATTATTTTATTTGAAATAATATCAAAACAATTCTTATTTGATAGGGCTATTTGCGCAAGTATTTTACGATTCAGAAGCAATTGTCTCTTGTACAGATTGTGGATGAATAGGCTATAACTATAGAATAGCCTATCCTCACGAGTTACCGCATTTATCCGAGTGATCCACAAACGACGAAAATCTCTCTTTTTCCTGCTCCTATCTCGATGAGAAGAAACCAAAGCTCTCATTCTTTGTTGAGTAGTTGTTCGAGTAAGTCTTGAATGAGCCCCTATAAAGGTTGATGCAAATAAACGAATCTTTTTTCGACGTCTCCGAGCTATATATCCTCGTTTCACTCTGGTCATTGAATCAAATGAAATTTTCTTGAATAACTAATTGATTTATCTTCTTTCAGTCATCCTTTTTTCCTCCGGTCGATTAATAACAAAACGGATTCTTCCGATATATAAAATATAAATTCCAATGGCTTTTGCGACTATGACCTTCCCGACCACGATTTTTTCTTTCTTCAAGGTATCTCGCCTGGAAATAAGAAATTAAAATGCTACTAAATAAAAAAGAATAGTGGGTTTCCTCGTTTCTATGGTAACTTCTGAAACGGTGAGGTCCTCTCTATACACCGGAGCCTCTTCTTTCATTTCATCAAATTTTATCGTGAACTTGTATAGTTCACACTCTTTGGCTCTACCCATTCATTTTTCAATTAGAATTCTTTTTTCAATTCTAATTATAAAGTAATAGTCCTTTTCACAAAAAAGCTATCCATACAGTGACGGCATTTAATTCTGAAAGTTGGCTAGGTAGCTAACCCTGTTAGTCCGTTTTTTCAAGAAAAGGAATAGGAGCATAACCTTTTTCCTCCGCTTAATGGATAACTATTTGTTACCAATGGAGAATTCCTTCTCATCTAAAATGGAGTGATTGGATTTTCACCAATAGAAACCATAAATTCATAACATAATTAAGTAGATTATAGATCTTCATTTTTAGATACTAGTCAATTAAAAGGCCGTCTTTCACTATATCTATCCTAATTCGTTGGTAGTGGTCGTTGATACTGTAAAAAACTTTTACATTTTTCAAACTCATGATCTGAAATGAACGAGTCGCACATACACCCTAGTACATGTTCCTCGACGCTGAGGACATCCTCGAAGAGCGGGAGATTTCGTGACATTTCTTATTGGCTGTCGTGCGTTTCTAATAAGTTGTTTAATGGTTGGCATGGCGTGTCTATAGAATCTCATTCTAGATAGAATAGAGCGGGTTGGTTTAGATCGATCTTAACCTGATGGTTGATGATTATGAATGATTTCTATTCACACGGGAAATTCCAATTTTTAAAAGGAATTCGTATATTTATATGGAATCCCCAGTATTATCATTTTCGACCGCTACAAGATCAACGATGCCATGAGCTTGGGCTTCTGTTGCTGACATAAAAACATCCCTTTCCATATCTTCGGATATAACCCATAAAGGGTTGCCCGTTCTTTGTACATAAACTTTTGTGAGAGTTTCGCGAAGCTTCAATAGTTCTTCTGCTTCCAGAATAAATTCCCCTGCTTGTGCCTCGTAAAAAGAACTAGCAGGTTGGTGAATCATAACCCTGATGATATTGATATAACATCATGAATGGTTCTTCTATCTATATATTGCACGATTGGTTTAAAGTATTAAAGTAAGGGGGAATCAAAAGAACAATAAAAAATAGAATTAAACAACCGTACGGGCATCTTTTGTACATTGCATACGGCTCTGCAATGGAATTTATCTTTTCGATAGAAGCTATTCTATCGAAAAGAATAAATAGAACCTATCCGATCCAAATAGTTAAATGATCCATTTACCACCCTTCCTTTCGTAGTAGTTAAAAAGATACTATGATGGTTCTGTTGCTTTATATATTTATCTCGTCTGTGGTTTAGCAATCCCAAAGTTTTTTTTATAGGATCCAAGAAGGATCAAATGATTTTTTCCATTTTTTTTAACTATTTCTCTCATAACATAAAAATAAGAAAGAGACTTCTGGTGTGGAAGAATAATGGTTTGTGACGCTGAAATTGACTCTTGCTTGACACATAAAATCAAATTGGGAATAACCCTTCTTTCATACTACTATCTCGATACAAAATCTCATGTTAGAAAAAAACAATAAAGGTTTGTTCATATCGAACTCGAATTGCCATGCTATTATTACTTATTCTTTATTTGATTCATATTCGATACAGCGAAGGCATAGTATTATTTTTTTTTCTCAAATAAAAAAACTCATTGGCGCCAAGCGTGAGGGAATGCTAGACGTTTGGTAATTTCTCCTCCGACCAGAACGAAAGATCCCATTGAAGCGGCTAATCCCATACATATTGTATGTACATCCGGTGACACAAATTGCATAGTATCATAAATGGCTATTCCTGGTATTACCCATCCGCCTGGAGAATTTATAAACAAATAAAGATCCCTAGTATCATCTTCTATGCTGAGATATATCATGAGACCAACAAGTTGATTCGAGATCTCGCTATCAACCTCTTGGCCTAAAAAAAGTAATCTTTCTCGATGAAGTCGGTTGATTAGGGCAAAATTGTATCCCTGAGGAACCGTACGTGCACCTTTGGATGCATACGGTTCGAAAGAATTGCGAAAAAAAAATCAATGTGTCGATTCCAATCCTATTTCTTTTTTTTTTTTTTTTAATGAGTTTTGCTCTCCTTCCTCTTCCCTATATTCTATAATGTAGAAAATCAAAAAGAATTTTATGAACTTATTGAACTAACCTCTCATTGATGTATTGTTTCATCGAAATTCAAATTACGATGTCATTTTCTTGTTCCTGAATGGGCCCTTTCAATTCTTTTAGGTTCTTGTTCTACTCCGGGGGAAGATTTGCCCGAATTCCATTTGAGCATATAGGTCAAATGATTCCAGTACCACTTCTTTTTTTTTTTCAATTTTTCATACCTTTCCCCAAAATATTCGATGTATTCATCATACTACTCCATTGGTAGGCAGTTTAAGATTATCCCTATAGTAAGTCTAATAATAGTCTATGATACAAGCAGTAATCGTGTAATTATTATATATTCTACAAAATAGATTCTCTTATAGTAAGTTATATTCTATTTCATTAATAATGAATTTAATAAATTATTAAGAATTTAATGAAATTTCTATTTTCTTTTTATATTCTTTATTTCAGAATTACTACATTTACACTCCCATTCTATTACTTTTACTCTTACCATTTACAATTTGGTATTCTTTGAACGGAGCCTGGATACTTTCTTTTATCAGTCCAAGTAAACCATCAATTATATTAATTGATAATATTGATTCCCAATAGGAATTATTGTGCTTCACGCTCCGAATTATTGATGGTTCAATAAATGAATATATATTTATTGGATTGGGCGAAACAGAGAATACTCGATCGAGGGAGATAACGGAGAAATACCATATGACCAATCTGTCTGACAAGTCGCACTATACGTCAACCCAAGCTGCATCTTCCTCTCCAGGACTCCGAAAAGGTACTTTTGGAACACCAAGGGGCATTAAGATAAAGAAAAAATGAAGTACTATATTTTACTTTAATATGGAAACGTAACAATGGTTTTATTGTCTTCATCATTTTTTATCTTTCTTTTCTATTCTTAATATTCTATTTTTATATCTTTTAATCTTCTTTCTATTTAGAATCTTATTTAGATTCTATAAAATAGAACTTAATATTCTTATCTAGCTAGACTTATAATATATATAAGTATATATATATATATAGAACTGGAAGGTTCATAGAGGAATACAGAATGAATAAAGAAAGATTGTAACGAAGGGGATCGATGGGATCAGCAGATTGTTCGAATGATTTCGAATTCTAAAAAAGTATCTATGCATTTTTTCCCTAAAAATCCTCCCATTGCGTATTGGTACTTATTGGGTATAGAATAAGATCTGTTTCTATTTGTTCTTCTAAATAGAAAGAAATAGAAAGAATTCTATTTCATTAAAAAGAAAAAGAAGGGAATACAAATAAATATTAATACTTTCCCTATAAAAAATCTACCAAACAGGTGAAATACACGGTCTAGTCTTTTCCAATGCGATAAAGTTACATAATGTCTATTTCTTTTTCAGAAAGGGGTATTTACATGGGTTTGCCTTGGTATCGTGTTCATACCGTTGTATTGAATGATCCCGGTCGATTACTTTCTGTCCATATAATGCATACAGCTCTAGTTTCTGGTTGGGCCGGCTCGATGGCTCTATATGAATTAGCGGTTTTTGATCCCTCTGACCCTATTCTTGATCCAATGTGGAGACAAGGTATGTTTGTTATACCCTTCATGACTCGTTTAGGAATAACAAATTCGTGGGGGGGTTGGAATATATCGGGAGGAACTATAATGAATCCGGGCATTTGGAGTTATGAAGGCGTGGCAGGAGCACATATTTTGTTTTCTGGCTTGTGCTTCTTGTCAGCTATCTGGCATTGGGTGTATTGGGACCTAGAAATATTCTGTGATGAACGTACGGGAAAACCTTCTTTGGATTTGCCCAAGATCTTTGGAATTCATTTATTTCTCTCAGGAGTTGCTTGCTTTGGCTTTGGTGCATTTCATGTAACAGGATTATATGGTCCTGGTATATGGGTGTCTGATCCTTATGGACTAACGGGAAAAGTACAATCTGTAAATCCAGCGTGGGGTGCGGAAGGTTTTGATCCTTTTGTTCCGGGGGGAATAGCTTCTCATCATATTGCAGCAGGTACATTGGGCATATTAGCGGGTCTATTCCATCTTAGTGTCCGTCCGCCTCAACGTTTATACAAAGGATTACGCATGGGTAATATTGAAACTGTGCTTTCCAGTAGTATTGCTGCTGTTTTTTTTGCAGCTTTCGTAGTTGCTGGAACTATGTGGTATGGTTCAGCAACTACTCCAATCGAATTATTTGGTCCCACTCGTTATCAGTGGGATCAGGGGTACTTCCAACAAGAAATATATCGAAGAGTTGGGGCCGGACTAGCCAAAAATTTGAGCTTATCGGAAGCTTGGTCTAAAATTCCCGAAAAATTAGCTTTTTACGATTACATTGGTAATAATCCGGCGAAAGGGGGATTATTCAGAGCAGGCTCAATGGATAATGGGGATGGAATAGCTGTTGGGTGGTTGGGGCACCCCATATTTAGAGATAAAGAAGGGCGTGAACTCTTTGTACGTCGTATGCCTACCTTTTTTGAAACATTTCCGGTAGTTTTGGTAGATGGAGACGGAATTGTGAGGGCCGATGTTCCTTTTAGAAGGGCAGAATCCAAGTATAGTGTTGAACAAGTAGGGGTAACTGTTGAATTCTGCGGTGGAGAACTCAATGGAGTCATTTATAGTGATCCTGCTACTGTGAAAAAATATGCTAGACGTGCCCAATTAGGTGAGATTTTTGAATTAGACCGGGCTACTTTGAAATCCGATGGTGTTTTTCGTAGTAGTCCAAGGGGTTGGTTCACTTTTGGGCATGCTACGTTTGCTTTGCTTTTCTTTTTCGGACACATTTGGCACGGCGCCAGAACCTTGTTCAGAGATGTTTTTGCCGGTATTGATCCAGATTTGGATGCTCAAGTGGAATTTGGAACATTCCAAAAACTTGGAGATCCAACTACAAGGAGACAAGTAGTCTGATACAAAATTCCTTTGCCATCTTTTGCCTCTCTTTTTTCTTTTATTCTAGTATTTAGATATTTAGAGTATATAAATATCTAAATATTGATTTAGATATTTCATTATATTTCATATATTTATCTTTTTTTTTTCTATATTATTATGTATAAATAGAATAATATAGAAAAATTCGAAATAGAATATAATCGAATAGTAATAAGATATGAATGACTATAAGATATGAATGACTATATCTATATATACATACTATATAGATAGTAATAGTTAGTAATAGTAAATTGTAAATCTCAAATTTGAATTTCTTTAGTAAATAATCCAAAATGAATAGGTGTGGAAGCTATAATTGTAAACCACGATCGAATCTATGGAAGCATTGGTTTATATATTCCTCTTAGTTTCGACTTTAGGGATAATTTTTTTCGCTATCTTTTTTCGAGAACCACCTAAAGTTCCAACTAAAAAAATGAAATGATTTTTCATTATTTCCATTGAAGTAATGAGCCCCCATATTAATATTGGAGCTCATTACTTCAACTAGTCCCCATGTTCTTCGAAGGGATCTCTTAATTTTTGAGAGGGTTGCCCAAAAGCGGTATATAAGGCATACCCAGTAAAGCTTACAAGTAAACCGGATATGGAGATGGCGACTAGGGTTGCTGTTTCCATTTTTCGATAATTTCAAGATCACAAAGGATCACGAGAATGTTATTTATTTACAACTACAACGGAATGGTATACAAAGTCAACAGATTTAAACCCATGATGAAAGAGGATTTATGGCTACAAAAACCGTTGAGAGTAGTTCTAGATCTGGGCCAAGATCCACTGGCGTAGGGAGTTTATTGAAACCATTGAATTCGGAATATGGAAAAGTAGCTCCAGGGTGGGGGACTACACCACTTATGGGAGTTGCAATGGCTCTATTTGCAATATTTCTATCTATTATTTTAGAAATTTATAATTCATCTGTTTTACTGGATGGAATTTCAATTAATTAGTTCATAAAAACTAGTAAGTCCTAGCAAAAAGATTATTTTACTTATACTTACTTAATGCTTAAGATACTTAATACTTCAACTTAAGATTACCTAAGACTTGGATTTATAGATCATTCTGGTAGTTCGATCGTGAAATTTATTTGTTTCGATATTTCATTTCCGGAATATGAGCGTGTGACTTGTTATAATTGATCCTATTGATAATACAGAGAATGGACCTGTCATCTCTATCAAGATGATTCTACCTCGTCAGATATTTATTCTAGTCTCTGGAGCACGGACTATATAGAATAGATCAAGAAAAGAAATATTTGAACTATGATTCATACCTATTATTCAGACCTCGCAACCGGATTAAAAAAAATGGAAATAGGGAAATAGGTCTTTTCTAAATCAAACAATTTTTTCCTTCATACTTCCGAAAGAAACCTCTTTCTCTAGATTTTTTTGAGTTATTACATTCATTGAAGAAGTGATGATCAAATGGTTTTTACTCAGAAATCCTTTGAGTTTAGCTTTGGTTTTCTTAAATCATCGTGGTTCTAGTATGAATCTGAGGTTTCAATTGATTCATAGGGTCTCAACAAGAGAATTCCTATCAAAAAAAAAAGATAGGGAAGAGAAGATTCAAGAGGCCTGTCATTATTAACATAAAGAAAGATAGATGAGCCAACTTGATATTGTATTTCTTGGCATTATTATCACAAAAAAAAGATTCCGGATTTTTCTTACTTCGTATCTTTGGGTCAAATCGAGTCAAGTGGCTAAGCCACAAGAAGTTTGAAACTCTCTATTCCATATCCGTTGAAACCAGTATTTGTGTGTTTCGGCTTGAGCCGTACGAGATGAAATTTTCATATACGGCTCTAAGAGGGGGAGTCTTTCTTGATTTACCTATCTCAATAAAGTATATGATTGGTTCGAGGAACGTCTCGAGATTCAAGCGATTGCAGATGATATAACTAGTAAATATGTTCCTCCTCATGTCAATATATTTTATTGTTTAGGGGGGATTACGCTGACTTGTTTTTTAGTACAAGTAGCTACGGGTTTTGCTATGACCTTTTACTATCGTCCAACTGTTACAGAGGCTTTTTCCTCTGTTCAATACATAATGACTGAGGCCAACTTTGGTTGGTTAATTCGATCAGTTCATCGATGGTCAGCAAGTATGATGGTTCTAATGATGATCTTGCACGTATTTCGTGTGTATCTTACGGGGGGTTTTAAAAAACCCCGCGAATTAACTTGGGTTACAGGGGTAGTTCTGGCTGTATTGACCGCATCTTTTGGCGTAACTGGTTATTCCTTACCTCGGGACCAAATTGGCTATTGGGCAGTAAAAATTGTAACAGGCGTACCTGAAGCTATTCCTATAATAGGATCACCTTTGGTAGAATTATTACGTGGAAGTGCTAGTGTGGGCCAGTCCACTTTGACTCGTTTTTATAGTTTACATACTTTTGTATTGCCTCTTCTTACTGCCGTATTTATGTTAATGCACTTTCCAATGATACGTAAGCAAGGTATTTCGGGTCCTTTATAGAGAAGGCAGATCATAGATATTTGTAATTTATCATATAGGGGAGGAACAAGAGTCTTTTATTGCTACAAATATGTCTTATTGAAAAATCAGGCATGTTATTTGGATACTTGTATTCAATTCTGAAGTATTTTTTATTTTATACGAATCGAATAGTTGAAGTATATTTTCCTAAAAGGGGATGGATTATGGGAGTGTGCGACTTGAACTATTGATTGGTCCATGCAGATATATGATTTTATCCGCCAAGTTGGAATTCACAACCCAACGTGTCTCCACATCCAACCATCATGTCAGTCCCTTTATGTAGCATAGGATAGGCCGGTTTTAACTTGAGGAGAATATTTTCTATGATCATACCCGAATCATGTCATACATGAACAGGCTCCGTAAGATCCCTAGAATAAGTGATGTGGAATGATCCAATGTTCTATTTATTTACTTTTTTTTTTTAGTAAATTTTTTATAGTATGTAGATGCATTCATTTCCTTTGCATCGACCCTGATCTATTATACTATCGGAGTTAAATAAAGGATCTAAGGAAGAACAGGGGCTAGACTTTATTAGTAACAAGTAAAAACTTTGTATTTTGTTTATGTAATACAATCGAGATGTTGTGAGGATAAATACCAACCAAAAGATATGAGACAATCCAAAAAGTACTTGATCATGATCAAATTTGTAAGCCAACTTGGATATTGAGCATTTCCCTGTTGCCAGAACTGAATTATTTGCAATGAATAATGAATCGTTGAAATTCGGGGAAATGGAATTTGATAAATAGTTTATTACATAGAGTCATTCTACATTATATATGTAGATATGTATAAAATATAGGTTTTCTATGGATCTATTTCTGTGATTCTTTTTATTATTGCTCGAGCCGGATGATAAAAAATTATCATGTCCGGTTCTTTTGGGGGATGGATCCACAAGAGTTAACCTATCCAAATAACAAAGAAACCTGATTTGAATGATCCTGTATTAAGAGCTAAATTGGCTAAAGGGATGGGACATAATTATTATGGAGAACCCGCATGGCCCAATGATCTTTTATATATTTTTCCAGTAGTAATCCTAGGCACTATTGCATGTAGTGTGGGTTTAGCAGTTCTAGAGCCGTCAATGATAGGTGAACCGGCGGATCCGTTTGCAACTCCGTTGGAAATATTACCCGAATGGTACTTCTTTCCCGTATTTCAAATACTTCGCACAGTGCCCAATAAATTATTGGGTGTTCTTTTAATGGTTTCAGTACCAATAGGATTATTGACAGTACCTTTTTTGGAGAATGTCAATAAATTCCAAAATCCATTTCGTCGTCCAGTAGCTACAACAGTATTTTTGATCGGTACCGCAGTAGCTCTTTGGTTAGGTATTGGAGCAACTTTACCTATCGAAAAATCCCTCACTTTAGGTCTTTTTCAAAATTAAATACCACGACATAGGTATCTAAGGAAGATCCTCTTCTGGATCTTCCCTAGATACATCAATCTTATTATGTATCTCTTCTGCAAATATATGGAAATATATGGACCGTGTTGGAGATTCAAAACTTATTCTATTATTTTTTATTTTATTTATAATTTTTATAATTCTAAAAACTAAAAAATTCCAATGGATTTAAAATGAAAACTTTTTCTTAGGTAAATTGATTGCAAAATCCTTCTGTAGAGTGCCCAATATCTGTTTTATATCTTCTATGCGAAAATATTCAATTTTCATAAGATCTTCTTGACTGTGATTCAAAAGGTCCAATAATGTATGTATATTGGACCTTTTGAGACAATTATAGGTCCTGGAAGACAATTCTGATTGGTCAATAAAAATACATGTCAATGGAATTCCTTTTTTGTTTTTCTTGAGATTAGTGAATCTGTCTTGAAAGGAAAAAAAGGGTAGATTCCATCTGTTTTCATTTTCCTCTAAATTCATGTACTCTTCCTCTGCATGTAGAAAAGGAATCAATAAATCAATCAAATTACGAGAAGCTTCATAAAGTGCTTCTTTAGGAGTTAAACTTCCATTCGTCCATATTTCTAGAAAGAGTATCTCTTGTTTTTCATTCCCAGTCCCATAAGAATGAATACTATGATTTGCATTTCGAATAGGCATAGATACAATATCTATAGGATAACTTCCATCGTGAGATTCATTTGTGGATTTCATATTATATCCACGACCTCTCTTTATTTGTAATTCAATACACAAATCAATTGGTTCTGTCAGGTTAGCTATATGCTGTGTCGTGTCAACTATTTGTACAGAAGGTGGTGAGATAATATCTTGAGCTGTTATGTATTTAGGTCCCCTGACGCAAATGGATGCGTCCCTAACTCCATAGAGATTACTTTTCAATACAATCTCTTTCAAATTTATTAAAATATCATGTACTGATTCTTCAATACCCTCTATCGTAGAATATTCATGTAGAACATTTTCAGATGTTGCACGTGTGATACATGTTCCTTCTATTTCTCCAAGTAAAGCCCTTCGCATGGCAATACCTATGGTATTGGCTTGACCTTTCATAAGCGGGGACAGAACAAAACGACCATAATAAAGACGCTTGCTGTCTACTCTTGATTCAACACATTTCCACTTTAGTGTTCGAGTGGATCCTGCTACTTCTTCTCGAACCATACTATTATTTTTCTTTTATTTATTATTATTGGATCAGATCATTGAATCATTTATTTCTCTTGGAATCTCTGGAATTATTATTTCTACACACGTCTTTTTTTAGGGGGGCGACATCCATTATGCGGCATGGGTGTTACATCACGTACGAAACTTAATAGCATCCCATTTCTCCGAATGGCTCGTAATGCCGCATCTCTTCCGAGACCTGGACCCTTTATCATAACTTCTGCTCGTTGCATACCCTGATCAACTAATGTACGAATAGCATTAAATGCCGCGGCTTGAGCAGCATAGGGTGTTCCTTTTCTTGTGCCTCTGAATCCAGAAGTACCTGCGGAAGCCCAAGAAACCACCCGACCTCGTACATCTGTAACAGTTACAATAGTATTGTTGAAACTCGCTTGAACATGAATAACTCCTTTTGGTATTCTACGTTCATTCTTTTTTGAACCAATACGTGCATTCTTACGTAAACCAATTTTTGCTATAGGTTTTGTCATATTTTATTAGATCATATTTAGATCATATTCATAAGAATAAAATAAAAAGAAAGAAGAATCAAAAAGATACGGGGATAGCTATTTAATATAAAAACGAATCCTTTCTTTTTACATGTACATGGGTTTTTCTTTTAAAAAGTTCTTGATTTAGAACTTGAGAAGGATTACCCCTGTCTCTGTTTATGTCTCAGATTGGAACAAATGACTATAATTCGACCCCGCCTACGAATCAAACGACATTTTTCACAAATTTTACGAACAGAAGCCCTTATTTTCATATTTATCATTCCTTATTTTCATTCTGAATCTCTTTTTTTGGAAACAAAAATTAGTTTATTGCATTTTTGAACTTCGAATTATATCCCTACGAAAACGATGTTTCAAAGAATGATCTAATCGTTTGAATCTTTTTTGCGAAGTCTATAAATTATACGTCCCCTGGTTGAATCATAACGACTCATTTCAATTTTGACTCTATCTCCGGGTAGTATACGTATAAAACTGCGTCGGATTCTCCCTGAAATATAACCTAGAATTAGATCTTCATTATCTAATCGAACTCGGAACATACCGTTGGGAAGTGATTCAGTAATTAAACCCTCATGAATCAATTTTTGTTCTTTCATTCCAGGGAACCCCCTTTAAGTATTAATTAATAGAGGAAGAGTTCTATAATTCACTTCTCCTCTCTCTTTTACAAATAGTAAGTTCAAGAGAAAATTAGGGTACTCTAGGAGAATCACCATATATAACACAAAATTTCTCCTCCAATTTTTTCTAGTCGAGCTTCTCGATCTGTCATTATACCTCGAGAAGTAGAAAGAATTACAATTCCCATTCCACCTAAAATTTTAGGAATTCGTTGATAGTTGGAATAGATTCGTAGACCGGGTCGGCTGATACGCTTTAATTTTATTTTATTCCCTTTCCTAGTCTTTCTATGTCGTAAGGTTGAAACCAAGAAATTTTTTTGACTTTCTTGATGTTTTCGAACGTTTTCAATAAAACCTTCTCGTAAAAGTATTTTCACAATGTTTTTAGTGATATTAGTAGATACTATTTGAACTCTTCCTTTTTGATCTATGTCAGCATTTCTTATAGAAGTTATTATATCGGCAATAATGTCCCTACCCATGATGAACTATAGTTATTGGTGCCTTCTAATTTTGATATAATCAACATGCTTCTTTTTTGTTTTATTTTTTATTAAATTTTTTTCTTATTTCATTATTAAAATTTCTTAGAAATTTAAAGTATATACATGAGACACAATCTATTAATCAGATCTATTTCAGATATTTGAATATTCTATATATAGAATATAGATAGGATATATCCTATTTTTATCTATAAGAATCTATAAGACCTCGGGTGCTAATGAAACTATTTTAGTAAAATTCAACTGTCGCAATTCTCGAGCAACCGCACCAAAGATTCGAGTTCCTTTTGGATTTCCTTCTTGATCAATGATAACCGCTGCATTGTCATCATATCGTATTATCATGCCGTTATCACGTTTGAGTTCTTTACACGTGCGTACAATCACAGCTCTAATTATTTCTGATCTTTCTAGAGGCATGTTGGGCACTGCTTCTTTGATTACAGCAACAATAACATCGCCAATATGAGCATATCGGTGATTACCAGTTCCTATGATTCGAATACACATCAATTCTTGAGCTCCACTGTTATCCGCTACATTCAAAAGGGTCTGAAGTTGAATCATATCATTTTTATTTTAATCTCTTATTTAAATGCAAGGGATAATGAAAAAAAAAAAAATATTGTCTGTCCAGAGATAAAGAAATCCGTAGTTGTTTTTTCATTATCCATACTCCTTCTTCTTTTACTTTTGTTTACCTATCCTGAAATAACAAATTGAGTTCGTATAGGCATTTTGCATGCTGCTATTTTCATAGCAGCTTTGGCTACAGTTTCTGATACTCCACTAATTTCATAAAGTATTCGGCTCGGTTTAACAACGGATACCCAATATTCGGGGGATCCCTTGCCCGAACCCATACGTGTTTCTGTAGGTCTCACAGTAACAGGTTTGTCGGGAAAGATACGTACCCATATCTTTCCACCACGACGCGCATATCGTGTCATTGCTCTTCGTCCTGCTTCTATTTGTCTAGCTGTGATCCAAGCAGGTTCAAGTGCCTGAAGAGCGTATCTGCCAAAACAAATCTGATTGCCTCGGCAAGATATTCCCTTCATTCGACCTCTATGTTGTTTACGAAATCTGGTTCTTTTGGGGTTATAGTTGATGGTTGCTTTTGAATTCCATCTCTACTGCAAAACCGGACATGAGAGTTTCTTCTCATCCAGCTCCTCACGAATGAAATGATTCAATAATATTATATATACACAATACACACATGTATTTCTGTATTTCATTCTATCAAAATAAAGAATATACTAATTTTTTATATTGAATTTTTGAATTTGTTACATAGGTAGCTTTATATATAACTAGGCGTGTTTTTCTATTTTATTTTATCTTTTTATTTTCTCAAAATTTCTAATAAAAGAAATTATGAAATTAAAGAAAAATAAAGAAAGGTTTCGCGGGCGAATATTGACTCTTTCCTCCTTCATTTGTAGGGTCAATTCATGACCATTCAGAATAAATATATTTTTTGGTTCATTCCGCCATCCTACCCAATGAATCATTAGGATTGATTCGTTTTCAAGAAAATCCTATGTAATCACGGGTTCCATCGTTCCCATAGCTTCTCTATTAATGCTTAGGCTTTGAACTCTGCAATGGAGCTCTCAACAAAATTTGTTATTTGTTTGCGAGTTAATCTCCTCAGTTTTTCTTAACCCGAAGCTCAATTCAATTATTCTCTATTTTCTATTATTTAGATTATTATTTTAATTTCATTTATTTAATTTATTTTCTTCTATAGTTTCTATTTTTTATTTGTATATTTTTTATTCTATTGTAATTAGATATTTTTTATTTTTATTATATATTGATTATTATATATTGATGTTGATGCTTTATAACACTGCCTTTTTTATTTTTTTATGGGTTAATTCTTCATAAACCATACATATGGGAATCATATATCATTGATATCTTTATTCTCTCTTTCTATCATCCTTCCATTTTTCCACATCCCCCTTTTTTTTTCACAATTCATAATCAGATTTCTTTTTTATGAAAATAATTTCAGTTGCTACAACTATATGATCGATTCAGTCATATAGTGACTTTTTCTTGGGATCTCGACAATACGAAGCAATAAGTTGGTTTTTAGTTTCTTGAGTTTTGATAGTTACTAAGTTTATAGTCGGGTCAGACTGTTTCTTTTTTCAATCTAAATTATAAACTCTAAAGAAAAAACTAACGAGTCACACACTGAGCATAGCAATTATAATAAAATCTAAATGAAATCAAAGGGTAAATCAAATTTTTATTCAACCTTATAGAATTAGAATTGTTTGTTTTTCTTTGATTAAGAAAAAAATAAGAAAAGAGTTTCTAAATATTTTTTATCGATGAGCAGAATGGCGAGATAAAGAAAGGTCCATTATTCTTATTTTCTTATTCTTGGTTTACAAATATCCAAATTTTGATGCCTAAGACTCCATAGATAGTTCTAATTGTATAGGAACAGTGATCAATTTTAGCGCGAATTGTTTGTAAGGGAACCCTGCCTTCTCTGATCCATTCGACACGTGCAATCTCTTTTCCGTCGATACGTCCTGCAATTTGCACTTGAATTCCTTTTGTATCCGTTTGTTCAGTTAATTCAATAGCTTTTTTCATTGCCTTTCGAAATGAGACTCTATTTTTTAATTGTAAAGCTATATATTCTGCAAGAATATTAGGTTGTCCATAAGGCTTTTCAATTCTTGTGATAGCAATATTGAGTCTCCGGTTTACAGAATGAAACTTTTTTTGTAAATTCATCTGTAATTCTTCAACTCCCCGTGTCCGTCCTTCTATTAATAAGTTGGGAAATCCAATGTAGATTATGACCTGAATCAAATCTATTCTTTTTTGAATTACTATATGGGCAATTCCTTCGAAACCTGAGGATATTTTCTTATTTTTTTTTACATAGTCCTTAATACAATTCCGTATTCTTTCATCTTCTTGTATACCCATGGAAAAATTCTTTGATTTTGCGAACCAAAAAGAATGATGACTTTGAGTTGTTCCAAGTCTGAAACCAAGTGGATTTATTTTTTGTCCCATATTTTTATATTCTTTTTCCATCCATTTTTTTCTAAATAGGAATCTAAATTTTAGATTTTAAATAAATCTTTATATGACAAGTGGTTTTTTTTATAAGATAACTACGTCCTCGAGCCCGGGGTTTTAACTTTTTTACAATAGCACCTCTATTAACTTCAGCTTTACTAATAAATAAATCAGCTTCATTTAAACCCATATTATGACTAGCATTTGCTGCTGCAGAATAAACTAATTTTAAAATTGGATAAGATGCCCAATAAGGCATTAGTTCCAGTATCATGAGTGTTTCCTCATAAGAACGTCCCCGAATCTGATCAATTACTCTTCGTGCTTTGAAAACAGACATATATATATGTTGAGCTAAAACTTTTGCTTCTCTATCCGAATTTTCGTTCTTTATCATAAAAGTTCTCCCCCGCCAATGAATGATAAGTGCCTAGGTGAAGCATAGTATAAGATAAGTCAGAAAAGTCTAAGTCTTATGAAAAAGAAAATAAATATACCTCTACTCTTACTATAAGATAAAGACTCTTAAGATATAAGATAAGGCTTTTCACATGAATACTTAGTAGAACGACTAACGACGAGATTTATTATCGTTTCTCGCGTGTCTCACGAAAGTGAGAGTAGGTGAAAATTCTCCCAATTTGTGACCGACCATACGATCTGTGATATAAATAGGTAAATGTTCCTTTCCATTATGAATAGCGATTGTATGGCCAATCATTGTGGGTATAATGGTAGATGCCCGAGACCAAGTCACTATGATTTCTTTCTCCTCCCTCCTGTTGAGTTTTTCAATTCTTCCCGATAAATGATTAGCTACAAAAGGATTTTTTTTGAGTGAACGTGTCACGGCTGATTACTCCTTTTTTTACATTTTGGAAATTGGCATTCTATGTCCAATATCTCGATCTTAATCTGAAGTATAATGATGAATGGAAAAAAGAGAAAATCCTTTAGCTAGATAAGGGAAGGGGCGGATGTAGCCAAGTGGATCAAGGCAGTGGATTGTGAATCCACCATGCGCGGGTTCAATTCCCGTCGTTCGCCCATCATATTATTTCCAATTCCAAAAATTCGATTTTCAATGTTCCTATTTACGGCGACGAAGAATAAAACTATCACTATATTTGTTCCTTTTCCTACTTCTTCTTCCAAGCGCAGGATAACCCCAAGGGGTTGTGGGTTTTTTTCTACCAATTGGGGCTCTCCCTTCACCGCCCCCATGGGGATGGTCTACAGGGTTCATAACTACTCCTCTTACTACAGGACGCTTACCTAGCCAACACTTAGATCCGGCTCTACCCAAACTTTTTTGGTTCACCCCAACATTACCCACTTGTCCGACTGTTGCTAAGCAGTTTTTGGATATCAAACGGACCTCCCCAGATGGTAATCTTAATGTGGCCGATTTACCCTCTTTTGCAATCAGTTTCGCTACAGCGCCTGCTGCTCTAGCTAATTGTCCACCCTTTCCAAGTGTGATTTCTATGTTATGTATGGCCGTGCCTAAGGGCATATCGGTTGAAGTAGATTCTTCTTTTTTATCAATCAAACAATCAAAACCCCTTCCCAAACTGTACAAGCTTCTTCCAAAGCATACGGCTTTCTAGATGTATATGATGATATCTAGACAGATGGATCTTATATGAATCGTATGATGAAGTACCACATGAGTGGATATATAGGAATCCAAATCTGCCGAATCACTTATGTTATGATCTTCTACATCCTAGGTCTCCCCGTTCCGTCATCTGGCTTATGTTCTTCATGTAGCATTCAGACCGGATGACTCTATGAAATTACGTCGATACTTGCACATATTACGGGTAACGTAGGAGACATCTCTATTTTTCCCCGGGGGGTCTTTCTAATTACCACTGCTTAGCTTTCAATTCGCCTCTGACCATCAAATGAAATGTGAATAACCCGTCCTCCTCTCTTTGAAACAAGGGGCGCTTCCGGTTCTGTGCGCGCTTCAAACAATTTTGTCTTCTCCATATTACCATATCTCTAGAGTCAATAATTTTCTATGAGGAACTACTGAACTCAATCACTTGCTGCCGTTACTCAACAGTTTTCTGTTGAGGTCTATCCCGTAGAGGTACTCCAATTGGATCAGTGATCGATTTCTAGGTTTCGTCATAAACCTAATTGGTTACTTCCAATTACGTAAATCAATAGTTCAAACCGCACTCAAAGGTAGGGCATTTCCCATTGATATAGGAACTTCTGTACCAGAAACAATGGTATCTCCAATTATAGCCCCTCTGGGATGTAAAATATATCTCTTCTCACCATCCCCATAGTGTATGAGACAAATGTATGCATTTCGATTAGGGTCATATTCTATGGTTACGATTCTACCAGATATCCCTTTTTCATTCCGTCGAAAGTCGATTTTACGGTATAGACGCTTATGACCTCCCCCTCTATGCCCTGCGGTAATGATCCCTCTGGCATTACGACCTTTACCACAACGATGCTGTCCATAGATCAAATTATTTCGTGGATTGGATTTCACTTGACTGTCTACGGCTCCATTGCGTGTGCTCGGGGTAGAAGTTTTGTATAAATGTATTGCCGTGTTATTAAGTCTTTTGCTTTAAGTTCTTTTCTCTATAAGAGGTGGAATAGAATAACCCGGTTGAAGCGTAATGATCATACGTCTGTAATGCATTGTATGTCCCATAATAGGTCCCATCCTTTTACCCTTTCCCGGGAGTCGATGACTATTCATAGCTCTTACCTTGACACCAAAGAAGAGTTCGACCCAATGCTTTATTTCTGTCCTAGTTGATCCTGATTCGACATTAGAAGTATATTGATTGTTCCCCAATAACCGAATACTTTTTTCTGTAAATACTGCATATTTGATTCCATCCATAAATCCATTTTCTTCCCTATGAGTTCCAGTATCGATAAGAATTCTAGTTCTTACTGTTCATATGTTATGGTATGAATATACCATACCAATTCGCTATGTATGGATGATGAGATTCCATTGATACAGAGCCAATTCCAATAGACTTATTGAATGTTCCCATTGGCGTGCATCCAGCAGGAATTGAACCTACGAATTTGCCAATTATGAGTTGGGCGCTTTAACCATTCAGCCATGGATGCTTAACAGGGATCATCGTACATCGTGAATAACCAAATTCCAATTGAAATGAAATCTTTAGGAGGAATCAATGAAACGACATCAATTCAAATCCTGGATATTCGAATTGAGAGAGATATTGAGAGAGATCAAGAATTCTCACTATTTCTTAGATTCATGGATCAAATTCGATTCAGTGGGATCTTTCACTCACATTTTTTTCCACCAAGAACGTTTTATGAAACTCTTTGACCCCCGAATTTGGAGTATCCTACTTTCACGTGATTCACAGGGTGCAACAAGCAATCGATATTTCACGATCAAAGGTGTAGTACTGCTTGTAGTAGTGGTCCTTATATCTCGTATTAATAATCGAAAGATGGTCGAAAGAAAAAATCTCTATTTGATGGGGCTTCTTCCTATACCAATGAATTCCATTGGACCCAGAAAGGAGACATTGGAAGAATCTTTTTGGTCTTCCAATAGAAATAGGTTGATTGTTTCGCTCCTGTATCTTCCAAAAGGGAAAAAGATTTCTGAGAGTTGTTTCATGGATCCGCAAGAGAGTACTTGGGTTATCCCAATAAAGAAAAAGCGTATCATGCCTGAATCTAACCGGGGTTCGCGGTGGTGGAGGAACCGGATCGGAAAAAAGAGGGATTCTAGTTGTCAGATATCTAAGGAAACCGTAGCTGGAATTGAGATCTCATTCAAAGAGAAAGATAGCAAATATCTGGAGTTTCTTTTTTTATCCTATACGGATGATCCGATCCGCAAGGACCATGATTGGGAATTTTTTGATCGTCTTTCTCCGAGGAAGAAACGAAACATAATCAACTTGAATTCGGGACAGCTATTCAAAATCTTAGGGAAAGACTTGATTTGTTATCTCATGTCTGCTTTTCGTGAAAAAAGACCAATTCAGGGGGAGAGTTTCTTCAAACAACAAGGAGCTGGGGCAACTATGCAATCCAATGATATTGAGCATGTTTCCCATCTCTTCTCGAGAAACAAGTGGGGTATTTCTTTGCAAAATTGTGCTCAATTTCATATGTGGCAATTCCGCCAAGATCTCTTCGTTAGTTGGGGGAAGAATCAGCACGAATCGGTTTTTTGGAGGAACGTCTCGAGAGAGAATTGGATTTGGTTAGACAATGTGTGGTTGGTAAACAAGGATCGGTTTTTTAGCAAGGTACGGAATGTATTGTCAAATATTCAATATGATTCCACAAGGTCTATTTTCGTTCAAGTAACGGATTCTAGCCAATGGAAAGGATCTTCTTCTGATCAATCCAGAGATTATTTTGATTCCGTTCTAAATGAGAATTCAGAATATCACACATTGATCGATCAAACAGAGATTCAGCAACTAAAAGAGAGATCGATTCTTTGGGATCCTTCCTTTCTTCAAACGGAACGAACAGAGATAGAATCAGATCGATTCCCGAAATGCCTTTTTGGATCTTCCTCCATGTCCTGGCTATTCACGGAACTTGAGAAGCGGATGAATAATCATCTGCTTCCGGAAGAAATCGAAGAATTTCTTGGGAATCCTACAAGATCCATTCGTTCTTTTTTCTCTGACAGATGGTCAGAACTTCATCTGGGTTCGAATCCTACTGAGAGGTCCACTAGAGATCAGAAATTGTTGAAGAAAAAACAAGATGTTTCTTTTGTCCCTTCCAGGCGAGCGGAAAATAAAGAAATGGTTGATATATTCAAGATAATTACGTATTTACAAGATACCGTCTCAATTCATCCTTCGGAACCATATCACATCCCGGATCTGGTTCCGAAGGATGAACCGGATATGGACAGCTCCAATAAGATTTCATTCTTGAACAAAAATCCATTTTTTGATTTCTTTCATCTATTCCATGACCGGAACAAAGGGGGATACGCGTTACGCCACGATTTTTTTGAATCAGAAGAGAGATTCCCAGAAATGGCGGATCTATTCACTCTATCAATAACCGAGCCGGATCTGGTGTTTCGTAGGGGATTTGCCTTTTCTATTGATTCCTACGGGTTGGATCAAAAAAAATTCTTGAATGAGGTATTCAACTCCAGAGATGAATCGAAAAAGAAATCTTTATTGGTTCTACCTCCTCTTTTTTATGAGGAGAATGAATCTTTTTCTCGAAGGATCAGAAAAAAATTGGTCCGGATCTACTGCGGGAATGAGTTGGAAGATCCCAAACTAAAAACAGCGGTATTTGCTAGCAACAACATAATGGAGGCAGTCAATCAATATAGATTGATCCGAAATCTGATTCAAATCCAATATAGCACCTATGGGTACATAAGAAATGTATCGAATCGATTCTTTTTAATGAATAGATCCGATCGCAACTTCGAATATGGAATTCAAAGGGATCAGATAGGAAATGATACTCTGAATCATATAACTATAATGAAATATACGATCAACCAACATTTATCGAATTTGAAAAAGAGTCAGAAGAAATGGTTTGATCCTCTTATTTCTCGAACTGAGAGATCCATGAATCGGGATCCTGATGCATATAGATACAAATGGTCCAATGGGAGCAAGAATTTCCAGGAACATTTGGAACATTTCGTTTCTGAACAGAAGAATCCTTTTCAAGTAGTGCAAGTAGTGTTCGATCGATTACGTATTAATCAATATTCGATTGATTGGTCCGAGGCTATCGACAAAGAAGATTTGTATAAGCCACTTCGTTTCTTTTTGTCCAAGTCACTTCTCTTTTTGTCCAAGTCACTTCTCTTTTTGTCCAAGTCACTTCTCTTTTTGTCCAAGTCACTTCTCTTTTTCTTTGTGAGTATCGGGAATATCCCCATTCATAGGTCCGAGATCCACATCTATGAATTGAAAGGTCCGAATGATCAACTCTACAATCAGTTGTTAGAATCCATAGGTGTTCAAATCGTTCATTTGAAGAAATTGAAACCCTTCTTATTGGATGATCATGATACTTCCCAAAGACCGAAATTATTGATCAATGGAGGAACAATATTACCATTTTTGTTCAAAAAGATACCAAAGC